GCTAGCGTAGCTTAATTAAAGCATAACACTGAAGATGTTAGGATGGGCCCTAAAAAGCCCCGCAAGCACAAAGGCTTGGTCCTGACTTTACTGTCTGCTTTAGCCATATTTACACATGCAAGTATCCGCCCCCCTGTGAGAATGCCCATACTCTCCTGTATGGAGATAAGGAGCTGGTATCAGGCACACTTAACCAGTAGCCCACAACACCTTGCTTAGCCACACCCCCAAGGGAATCCAGCAGTGATAAATATTAAGCCATAAGTGAAAACTTGACTTAGTTAAGGTTAAGAGGGCCGGTAAAACTCGTGCCAGCCACCGCGGTTATACGAGAGGCCCAAGTTGACAGACAACGGCGTAAAGCGTGGTTAAGGACAATCCAAACTAAAGCCGAACACCCTCAGGACTGTTATACGTTTCCGAGGAAATGAAGCCCAACTACGAAAGTGGCTTTATAAAACCTGAACCCACGAAAGCTAAGAAACAAACTGGGATTAGATACCCCACTATGCTTAGCCCTAAACATTGATTGTTTTATACATCAAACATCCGCCCGGGAATTACGAACATCAGTTTAAAACCCAAAGGACTTGGCGGTGCTTTATATCCACCTAGAGGAGCCTGTTCTAGAACCGATAACCCCCGTTCAACCTCACCCTCCCTTGTTTACCCCGCCTATATACCACCGTCGTCAGCTTACCCTGTGAAGGCTTAATAGTAAGCAAAATTGGTAAAACCCAGAACGTCAGGTCGAGGTGTAGCGTATGAGAGGGGAAGAAATGGGCTACATTCGCTAATTATAGCGAATACGAATAAGGTATTGAAATATACCCTTGAAGGAGGATTTAGCAGTAAGTAGGAAATAGAGTGTCCCACTGAAAATGGCTCTAAAGCGCGCACACACCGCCCGTCACCCTCCCCAAGCACCCAATGACCCTTAACTAAAAAATATTGACCGCTATAGGAGAGGAAAGTCGTAACATGGTAAGCGTACCGGAAGGTGCGCTTGGAATAACCAGAGCGTAGCTAAGACAGAAAAGCATCTCCCTTACACCGAGAAGTCACCCGTGCAAATCCGGTCGCCCTGAGGCCAACCAGCTAGCCCAGAAACTAAATTCAACAACCCCACATCACTAAACCCACACTCACTACATCAGTTATCCAAATAAAACATTCCTCCTCCTTAGTATAGGCGATAGAAAAGGAACTACGGAGCAATAGAAAAAGTACCGCAAGGGAAAGCTGAAAGAGAGATGAAATAGCCCAGTAAAGCCTTACAAAGCAGAGTTAAACCCTCGTACCTTTTGCATCATGAATTAGCTAGCAAATTTAAGCAAAGAGCCCTTAAGTTTAATACCCCGAAACTAGGTGAGCTACTTCAAGACAGCCTATTATAGGGCAAACCCGTCTCTGTGGCAAAAGAGTGGGAAGAGCTTCAAGTAGCGGTGACAGACCTACCGAACCTAGTAATAGCTGGTTACCTGAGAAATGGATATAAGTTCAGCCCCACAACCTTCTCCCTTCATATGCTTATATTACTCAACGATTGCGAGTAGTTGTAGGAGTTAGTCAAAAGGGGTACAGCCCTTTTGATATAGGATACAACTTTACAAGGAGGGTAAAGATCATAATTTTAAAGGTAAAATGTTCTAGTGGGCCTAAAAGCAGCCACCCAAATAGAAAGCGTTATAGCTCAGACATCAAGACCAACCTTAGATTAAGATAACCAAGTCCGAACCCCCTTCCCATAACAGGTCTTCCCATGCCCACATGGGAATGATAATGCTAGTATGAGTAATAAGAGGAATATTTAAATCCTCTCCCTGCCCACGTGTATGTCGGAACGGACCCACCGCCGATTATTAACGTCCCCAAATGAAGAGGGAATTAATCACTTTTTATAACCACTAGAAAACCGTTTAAGAAAAAACGTTAACCCCACACTGGTGAGCACTCAGGGATAGACTAAAAGAGTGAGAAGGAACTCGGCAAACACATAAAGCCTCGCCTGTTTACCAAAAACATCGCCTCTTGCAAAACCAAAGAATAAGAGGTCGCGCCTGCCCAGTGACAACTAGTTTAACGGCCGCGGTATTTTGACCGTGCTAAGGTAGCGTAATCACTTGTCTTTTAAATGAAGACCTGTATGAATGGTATGACGAGGGCTTGACTGTCTCCCCCCTCCAGTCAATGAAATTGATTTCCCCGTGCAGAAGCGGGGATAAAAACATAAGACGAGAAGACCCTATGGAGCTTTAGATGTTAGAACAGACCATGTTAAAGAACATAAATTAAAATATAAAACCTAATGAGTACCCTGTTCCTATGTCTTCGGTTGGGGCGACCATGGGGAAATACAAAACCCCCACGTGGAATGAGAGAACTCCTCCCCTCAACAACCCTCTCACAAACACAGAGCCACACCTCTAATAACCAGAATTTCTGACCAAAAATGATCCGGCAACGCCGATCAACGGACCAAGTTACCCTAGGGATAACAGCGCAATCCCCTTTTAGAGCCCTTATCAACGAGGGGGTTTACGACCTCGATGTTGGATCAGGACATCCTAATGGTGTAGCCGCTATTAAGGGTTCGTTTGTTCAACGATTAAAGTCCTACGTGATCTGAGTTCAGACCGGAGTAATCCAGGTCAGTTTCTATCTATGAAATAATCTTTTCTAGTACGAAAGGACCGAAAAGAAGAGGCCACTGCCGAATCACGCCTCCCCCTTACCTAATGAAAACATATAAACTAGGTAAAAGGGTATACAACTACCGCCTGAGATCAAGGCATGTTAGAGTGGCAGAGCCCGGTTACTTGCGAAAGGCCTAAGCCCTTTTTACAGAGGTTCAAGTCCTCTCTCTAACTATGATTTCAATACTCCTCACACACATTATTAACCCACTTACCTTTATTGTTCCCGTACTCTTAGCCGTTGCCTTCCTAACCCTAATTGAACGAAAAGTCCTTGGTTATATACAACTACGCAAGGGCCCAAATATTGTTGGCCCTTATGGACTCCTTCAACCCATCGCTGACGGAGTGAAATTATTCATTAAAGAGCCCGTCCGACCCTCTGCCTCCTCCCCCACCTTATTTATTTTCACACCCATACTAGCTCTTACACTTGCCCTCACATTATGAGCCCCAATGCCACTCCCCTATCCCGTAATTGACCTTAACCTAGGAATCCTCTTCATTCTTGCCATCTCGAGCCTCGCAGTTTACTCCATTCTTGGTTCAGGCTGAGCCTCCAATTCAAAATATGCCCTGGTAGGGGCCCTACGGGCAGTCGCCCAAACCATTTCTTATGAGGTCAGTCTCGGACTTATCCTTCTTAATATTATTATTTTTGCAGGAGGTTTTACTCTCCAAACTTTCAACACCGCCCAAGAAAGCGTATGGCTTCTCCTACCCGCTTGACCCCTAACTGCAATATGATATATCTCAACCCTCGCAGAAACCAACCGAGCCCCTTTCGACCTTACTGAGGGCGAGTCAGAGCTAGTATCAGGCTTCAATGTAGAATATGCAGGGGGCCCTTTCGCCCTATTTTTCCTAGCAGAATACGCCAACATTTTATTAATGAACACCCTCTCCGCCGCACTATTCTTAGGCGCCTCCCACATCCCCTCCCTTCCTGAACTAACTGCAACCAACCTAATAATCAAAGCAGCTTTCCTTTCAATTATATTTCTTTGAGTCCGGGCCTCCTACCCCCGATTTCGATATGATCAACTCATACACCTCATTTGAAAAAATTTCCTTCCTTTAACCCTAGCCCTAGTTATCTGACACCTCGCGCTCCCCCTAGCATTCGCTGGCTTACCCCCGCAATTCTAACACTAGCCGGAGTTGTGCCTGAAGTATAGGACCACTTTGATAGAGTGTAACATGGAGGTTAAAGTCCTCCCAACTCCTAGAAAGAAGGGACTCGAACCCTACCTTAAGAGATCAAAACTCTTCGTGCTTCCTCTACACCACTCTCTAGTAAAGTCAGCTAATTAAGCTTTTGGGCCCATACCCCAAAAATGTAGGTTAAACCCCTTCCTTTACTAATGAATCCCCTTATCCTAACCATTTTACTCTTTGCCCTCGGCCTAGGGACCACTATTACATTCATAAGCTCCCACTGATTACTTGCTTGAATAGGCTTAGAAATCAATACCCTTGCCATTATTCCCCTGATAACACAACACCACCACCCGCGATCAACGGAAGCAGGCACAAAATATTTTCTTACCCAAGCTACTGCCGCCGCCATACTACTCTTTGCAAGCGTGACCAATGCATGACTAACAGGACAATGGGATATTTTACAAATATCTCACCCCCTCCCTTCCACTATAATCACCCTTGCTCTCGCCCTAAAAATTGGACTTGCCCCCCTCCACTCCTGATTACCAGAAGTCCTACAGGGGTTAGACCTTACCACAGGCCTCATCCTTTCCACATGACAAAAACTTGCACCTTTTATTCTCCTCCTTCAAATTAGCCCTGCAAACCCTACTATTCTTATAGTACTCGGCGCTCTTTCAACCCTTGTTGGTGGCTGAGGCGGTCTAAATCAAACACAACTCCGAAAGATTCTTGCCTACTCATCCATCGCACACCTGGGCTGAATGGTCTTAGTCCTCCCATTCTATCCCCCACTCACACTACTTGCTCTCCTAACTTATCTGATTATAACCTTCTCAACCTTCCTTGTATTTAAATTAAATAAAGCAACAAGTATTAATTCCCTCGCTATCTCATGATCCAAAACACCAATTATTACCACCCTAACACCCCTTCTCCTTCTATCCCTCGGTGGCCTTCCCCCCCTTACAGGATTTATGCCAAAATGATTTATTCTACAAGAACTTACTAAACAGGACCTCCCTTTCCTAGCAACATTCACTGCCCTTACTGCTCTTCTCAGCCTGTATTTCTATCTCCGCCTTTCCTACTCCATAACCCTCACCATATTTCCAAACAATTTAACAGGCGTCACACCTTGACGTTTTTTCCCAAACTCAACCTCACTTCCCCTTGCACTTTCTATTTCCATAACCATTCTACTTCTCCCGCTAGCCCCCGCTGCCATAGCCCTCTTAGGCCCTTAAGTGACTTAGGATAATATTTTAAACCCTGAGCCTTCAAAGCTCATAATGGGAGTGAAAATCTCCCAGTCGCTGATAAGACTTGCGGGACACTAACCCACATCTTCTGCATGCAAAACAGACACTTTAATTAAGATAAAGCCTTACTAGACAGGAGGGCCTCGATCCCCCAAATTCTTAGTTAACAGCTAAGCGCTCAAGCCAGCGAGCATCTATCTACTTTCCCCCGCCTGTATAATACATAGAGGCGGGGGAAAGCCCCGGCAGGCGTTAGCCTGCTACTTCAGATTTGCAATCTGTTATGTTAACACCTCAGAGCTTGGTAAGAGAAGGAATTTAACCTCCGTCCATGGGACTACAAGCCACCGCTTAATACTCAGCCATCCTACCTGTGGCAATTACACGTTGATTTTTCTCGACTAATCACAAAGACATTGGCACCCTTTATTTAGTATTCGGGGCCTGAGCCGGGATAGTGGGAACTGCACTAAGCCTTCTTATTCGGGCAGAACTTAGCCAGCCAGGCTCCCTGCTGGGCGATGACCAAGTTTATAATGTCATCGTTACAGCCCACGCCTTTGTAATAATTTTCTTTATGGTTATACCCGTTATAATTGGGGGCTTTGGGAACTGACTCATTCCCCTTATAATTGGCGCACCTGACATAGCCTTCCCTCGAATAAATAATATAAGCTTCTGGCTACTACCCCCCTCCTTTCTTTTGCTGTTAACATCTTCAGGCGTAGAAGCAGGGGCAGGTACCGGTTGAACCGTATATCCTCCTCTAGCTGGAAACCTTGCCCATGCAGGGGCCTCTGTAGATCTTACCATTTTCTCTCTCCACTTAGCAGGAATTTCGTCAATTCTAGGAGCAATTAATTTCATTACAACAATTATTAATATAAAACCCGCAGCTGCCTCTATGTACCAGCTCCCCTTATTTGTTTGAGCTGTTCTTATTACAGCTGTACTACTTCTCCTCTCCCTCCCTGTCCTAGCTGCCGGAATTACAATACTTCTAACAGACCGAAATCTTAATACTGCCTTTTTCGACCCCGCAGGAGGAGGAGACCCCATCCTTTATCAACACCTATTCTGATTCTTTGGGCACCCTGAAGTCTATATTCTCATCCTACCAGGCTTTGGAATTATTTCTCACATTGTAGCATACTACTGCGGTAAAAAAGAACCATTTGGTTATATAGGAATGGTCTGAGCAATGATGGCAATTGGCCTTCTCGGGTTTATCGTTTGAGCCCACCACATGTTTACAGTAGGTATGGATGTAGATACACGAGCCTACTTCACATCCGCAACTATAATTATCGCCATTCCCACAGGTGTAAAAGTATTTAGCTGACTTGCCACAATCCACGGGGGAGATATTAAATGAGAAACCCCTTTCTTATGAGCCCTAGGTTTCATCTTCCTTTTCACAGTAGGGGGACTTACAGGAATTATCCTAGCAAATTCATCTTTAGATATTGTACTACATGACACATATTATGTAGTCGCCCATTTCCATTACGTTCTATCAATAGGAGCAGTCTTTGCAATTGCCGGTGGCTTTGTACACTGATTCCCCCTATTTACGGGCTACACCCTACACGAAACATGAACTAAAGTTCACTTCGGTGTTATGTTTGTAGGCGTTAACTTAACCTTTTTCCCCCAACATTTCCTTGGCTTAGCTGGTATACCCCGACGATACTCAGACTATCCCGATGCCTATGCACTATGAAACACAGTCTCTTCTATCGGCTCTTTAGTCTCTCTGGTTGCAGTAATCTTGTTATTATTTATTATCTGAGAAGCATTTGTCGCAAAACGAGAAGTACAATCAGTAGAAATAACACACCTTAACGTTGAATGATTACACGGCTGCCCTCCTCCATATCACACATTTGAGGAGCCTGCCTTCGTTCAAATCCGGCCCAACTAACGAGAAAGGGAGGAGTTGAACCCCCATAAACTGGTTTCAAGCCAGCCACATCACCGCTCTGTCACTTTCTTATAAGATGTTAGTAAAAACATTACACTGCCTTGTCAAGGCAGAATTGCGGGTTAAAATCCCGCACATCTTGAAACTCATGGCCCATCCCGCCCAATTAGGCTTTCAAGACGCAGCTTCCCCATTAATGGAAGAACTCCTCCGATTCCATGACCACGCCCTAATAGTTATTTTTTTAATTAGTGCTTTCGTATTTTATGTCATTATTGCTATAATTACCGCAAAAACAACGGACATACTTGTTTTAGATTCCCAAGTTGTAGAAATTATCTGAACTGTTCTTCCAGCAGTAATCCTTATTTTAATTGCCCTTCCCTCTCTTCGAATCCTTTACCTTATAGACGAAATTAATGACCCCCATCTAACAATTAAAGCCATAGGTCATCAATGATACTGAAGCTATGAATATACTGATTATGAGGACCTAGGATTTGATTCATATATAATCCCCACACAAGATTTAACCCCAGGACAGTTCCGATTATTAGAAGCAGACCACCGAATGGTTATCCCTATAGACTCACCCGTTCGTGTATTAATTTCTGCTGAAGACGTTTTACACTCATGAGCAGTACCCTCCCTTGGCGTAAAAGTTGACGCAGTCCCTGGCCGCTTGAATCAAGCCACATTTATCGTTAACCGGCCTGGTGTATTCTATGGACAATGCTCAGAGATCTGTGGAGCAAACCACAGCTTTATGCCTATTGTAGTAGAAGCAGTTCCACTAGAGCACTTTGAAAACTGAACATCCCTACTGATCGAGGACGCCTCGCTAAGAAGCTAAAACAGGTCCCAGCGTTAGCCTTTTAAGCTAAAGATTGGTGCTTACCAACCACCCTCAGCGACATGCCTCAATTAAATCCCGCCCCTTGATTTGCAATTTTAATTTTTACTTGATTAGTATTCCTTACTATTATTCCCCCCAAAGTCCTAGCACATCAGTTCCCAAATGATCCAACCCTTCAAAGCACCCAAAAACCAATAACAGAGCCCTGATCCTGACCATGACATTAAGCTTTTTCGACCAGTTTATAAGCCCCACATTACTAGGAATTCCATTAATAGCCCTAGCCCTCCTATTACCATGAGTCCTCTTCCCAACACCATCCACCCGATGAATTAATAACCGCCTGCTTACGCTTCAAAACTCAGCTATTGGTCAATATACTCAACAGCTCCTTCTTCCAATAAATGTAGGGGGACATAAATGAGCAACCCTGCTTACCTCCTTAATAATTTTCTTAATTACTATTAATATACTCGGCCTTCTACCCTACACATTTACTCCTACCACCCAATTATCTATAAATATAGGATTAGCAGTCCCCCTCTGACTTGCTACAGTTATTATTGGAATGCGCAATCAACCCACACACTCTCTAGGTCACCTACTCCCAGAGGGCACCCCTCCTTTACTTATCCCTGTATTAATTATTATCGAAACAATTAGCCTATTTATTCGCCCACTAGCCCTCGGGGTTCGACTAACAGCCAACTTAACAGCTGGTCATCTCCTTATACAACTAATTGCAACTGCTGCTTTCGTACTCCTCCCACTTATACCCTCAGTTGCCATCCTTACTTCCATCTTACTAGTATTATTAACCCTACTTGAAATTGCAGTCGCAATAATTCAAGCCTATGTATTTGTTCTTCTTTTAAGCCTCTACTTACAAGAAAACGTCTAATGGCCCATCAAGCACATCCTTATCATATAGTCGACCCCAGCCCATGACCTTTAACAGGAGCAATCGCTGCCTTGCTTATAACATCTGGCCTCGCCATTTGATTTCACTTCCACTCCACCCTTCTAATAACACTTGGAACAATTCTTCTTGTATTAACAATCTGTCAATGATGACGAGATGTCGTCCGAGAGGGGACATTCCAAGGACATCATACACCCCCAGTACAAAAAGGCCTCCGATATGGTATAATTTTATTTATTACCTCGGAAGTATTATTTTTTGCCGGATTCTTCTGAGCCTTTTACCATTCAAGCCTCGCCCCAACCCCCGAACTGGGGGGTTTTTGACCGCCTGCCGGTATTACCCCACTAGATCCTTTTGAAGTGCCACTATTAAATACGGCCGTGTTACTAGCATCCGGAGTTACAGTAACATGGGCACATCATAGTATTATGGAAGGGGACCGAAAACAAGCCATTCACTCCTTAACATTAACCATTCTTCTTGGAGGTTATTTTACCTTCCTACAAGCCTTAGAATACTATGAAGCACCTTTTACAATTGCAGATGGCGTCTATGGCGCCACATTTTTTGTAGCTACGGGCTTCCACGGCTTGCATGTTATTATTGGATCAACCTTTTTAGCCGTCTGCCTTTACCGTCAAATCCGACACCACTTTACCTCTACCCATCATTTCGGCTTTGAAGCTGCTGCATGATATTGACATTTTGTAGACGTCGTCTGATTATTCCTTTATATCTCTATTTACTGATGAGGATCTTAGTCTTTCTAGTATTAAACACGAGTATAAGTGACTTCCAATCACCTGGTCTTGGTTAAAGTCCAAGGAAAGATAATGAACATCGTAATAACTATTATCTTCATTGCAATTGCACTTTCAACTGTACTCGCAATTGTATCATTCTGATTACCCCAGATAAACCCAGACTCTGAAAAACTCTCCCCCTTCGAATGTGGTTTTGACCCTCTTGGCTCAGCCCGTCTCCCATTCTCATTACGATTTTTTCTGGTCGCCATTCTCTTTCTTCTCTTTGACCTAGAAATTGCCCTCCTCCTGCCATTACCTTGAGGAGACCAATTAGAAAACCCATTAATAACATTCACATGAGCCTCCCTAGTCCTTCTACTCCTTACCCTCGGACTAATTTACGAATGAGTACAAGGAGGTCTAGAGTGAGCAGAATAGGTGATTAGTTTAAACAAAACATTTGATTTCGGCTCAAAAGCTTGTGGTTAAACCCCACAACCGCCTTATGACTCCAACCCATTTTGCCTTCTCTTCAGCCTTTATACTAGGTCTCATAGGACTAGCTTTTCACCGCCAACATCTCCTCTCTGCCCTACTCTGTCTAGAAGGGATAATACTCTCTTTATTTATTGCACTCTCCCTCTGGACTTTACAGCTAGACTCCACTAATTTTTCAGCCTCCCCCATACTTCTCCTTGCATTTTCAGCCTGCGAAGCAAGCGCCGGACTAGCCCTATTGGTAGCAACCGCCCGAACCCATGGCTCAGACCGGTTACAAAATCTTAATTTATTACAATGCTAAAAATTATTATCCCTACTTTAATACTAGTCCCAACAACCTGAATAACCCCCGCCAAATGACTTTGACCCACAACCTTGGCACATAGCTTCTTCATTGCCCTAATCAGCCTCTCCTGACTAAACTATTCTTCCGAGACAGGGTGATCATCATTAAATAAGTATATAGCAACAGATGCACTATCGACACCTCTCCTTGTCCTCACGTGCTGGCTTCTTCCACTAATAATTCTTGCAAGCCAGAATCACACTTCAACAGAACCTCTCAACCGACAACGTATATATATTACCCTACTGACCTCCCTTCAGTTTTTCCTTATCTTAGCCTTCAGCGCAACCGAAATTATTATATTTTATGTTATATTTGAAGCTACTCTTATCCCCACACTAATCATTATTACACGATGGGGTAATCAAACAGAGCGACTCAACGCCGGCACCTACTTCCTGTTTTATACCTTGGCCGGTTCCCTCCCCCTTCTTGTCGCCCTCTTGCTTCTTCAAAACAATACCGGGACCCTATCATTATTAACGATTCAATTCTCAAACCCAATACCCCTCCTAACCTATGCTGACAAAATCTGATGGGCAGGGTGTCTTATCGCATTTTTAGTGAAAATACCACTCTACGGCGTACACCTTTGATTACCCAAAGCACATGTAGAAGCCCCAATTGCAGGGTCAATAATTCTTGCCGCTGTACTTCTTAAACTAGGGGGTTACGGTATACTCCGAATAATGACAGTGCTAGAACCCCTAACCAAGGAACTCAGTTATCCTTTCATTATCCTCGCACTATGAGGCGTAATTATAACTGGCTCAATTTGCTTACGACAAACAGATCTTAAGTCTTTAATTGCCTACTCCTCGGTCAGTCACATGGGGTTGGTAGCAGGCGGTATTCTTATCCAAACACCATGAGGCTTTACAGGGGCCCTCATTTTAATAATTGCCCATGGATTAACCTCCTCCGCCCTTTTCTGTTTAGCAAATACAAATTATGAACGAACCCATAGTCGAACAATAATCCTTGCCCGAGGAATACAAATAGTTTTACCCTTAATAGCAACCTGATGATTTATTGCAAGCCTAGCCAACCTAGCCCTCCCCCCTCTTCCAAACCTAATAGGAGAACTTATAATTATCACTTCTTTATTTAATTGATCCTGGTGAACTATTGTCCTCACAGGGACTGGGACTTTAATCACTGCAGGTTACTCCCTTTACATATTCTTAATAACTCAACGAGGCCCTGTCCCATCACATATTACTGCAATTGAACCATCACATTCCCGAGAGCACTTACTAATTCTACTCCACCTCCTCCCTCTAATCCTATTGATTCTTAAACCGGAGTTAATCTGAGGATGAACTCACTGTAGATATAGTTTAACGAAAACGTTAGATTGTGATTCTAGTAATAGAGGTTAAAGTCCCCTTATCCACCGAGAGAGGCTTGCAGCAACGAAAACTGCTAATTTTCGCTACCTTGGTTGGATCCCATGGCTCACTCGCAAAGCTCCTAAAGGATAACAGCTAATCCGTTGGTCTTAGGAACCAAAAACTCTTGGTGCAAATCCAAGTAGCAGCTATGCACCCTACATCATTAATAATAACCTCGAGCCTAATTATTATCTTTTTTACCCTTGCCTACCCTATTCTCACAACCCTTACCCCCTCCCCACAACACCATGACTGAGCCCTTTCCCATGTCAAAACTGCCGTTAAAACAGCCTTCCTCATTAGCCTCTTACCTTTATCCGTCTTCCTAACCCAAGGCATAGAAACCGTCGTTACAACTTGAACCTGAATAAACACACACACATTTGACGTAAATATTAGCCTCAACTTCGACTGCTACTCCATTATATTTACGCCCATTGCACTCTACGTTACCTGATCCATTCTTGAATTTGCATCATGATATATACACGCTGACCCCAACATGAATCGATTCTTCAAATATTTATTAATTTTCCTCATCGCAATAATTGTTTTAGTAACAGCTAACAACATATTCCAGTTATTTATTGGCTGAGAAGGTGTCGGAATCATATCTTTCCTCCTCATTGGCTGATGATACGGACGGGCAGATGCTAACACCGCAGCCCTACAAGCAGTCCTTTATAACCGAGTAGGCGATATTGGTTTAATCTTTGCTATAGCATGAATAGCAACCAACCTAAATTCTTGAGAACTTCAACAAGTATTTATTAACGCTAAATCCCTAGATCTTTCATATCCCCTTATTGGCCTTATTATTGCCGCCACAGGCAAATCTGCTCAATTTGGTCTACACCCTTGACTTCCCTCTGCAATAGAAGGCCCCACGCCGGTATCTGCCCTACTGCACTCAAGCACAATAGTTGTAGCTGGTATCTTCCTTTTAATCCGAACAAGCCCTTTAATGCAAGACAACCAACTAGCCCTCACTACCTGCCTATGTTTAGGTGCACTAACCACCCTATTTACTGCCACCTGCGCCCTCACCCAGAATGACATTAAAAAAATTGTTGCATTCTCCACCTCTAGTCAACTAGGCCTGATAATAGTTACAATTGGTCTTGGTCAACCCCAATTAGCCTTCCTTCATATTTGCACACACGCCTTTTTTAAAGCCATGCTCTTCCTCTGCTCTGGCTCAATTATCCACAGCCTTAACGACGAGCAAGACATCCGCAAAATGGGCGGAATGCATGACCTAACCCCTTTTACCTCCTCCTGCCTTACAATTGGTAGCCTTGCCCTCACTGGTACTCCTTTCTTAGCCGGATTTTTCTCCAAAGACGCAATTATTGAAGCACTAAACACATCCCACCTAAACGCCTGAGCCCTAGCCCTCACCTTGCTTGCAACCTCCTTCACAGCAGTATACAGCCTGCGAGTTGTATTTTTCGTAACAATAGGCACACCCCGATTCAACCCCTTATCACCTATTAATGAAAATAACCCTGCTGTAATTAACCCAATTAAGCGACTTGCCTGAGGAAGCATTATCGCAGGCCTCCTAATCACTTCAAACCTCCTCCCTTCCAAAACCCCTGTTATATCTATACCCCTAACCCTTAAATTAGCAGCCCTTACAGTGACTATTATTGGCCTTCTCACAGCACTTGAATTAGCGTCCCTTACAAGTAAACAATTCAAACAACACCCTTATGCTACCCCTCATCACTTCTCCAACATACTAGGCTTCTTCCCAGCAATTATCCACCGCCTTCCACCTAAGCTTAACTTAGCTCTAGGACAAATGATCGCTAGCCAAATAGTTGACCAAACCTGATTAGAAAAAACAGGACCAAAGGCAATTACCTCTCTCAACCTTCCCCTGGTATCCGCCACAAGTAATATTCAACGAGGAATGGTCAAAACCTACCTCTCCCTCTTCTTACTTACCCTCTTACTTGTCATTCCCCTTGCAACCCTTTAGACAGCACGAAGGGCCCCCCGATCTAAACCACGAGTTAACTCAAGCACAACAAAAAGGGTCAATAACAATACCCATGCACTAATAATTAACATTCCTCCCCCTGAGGAATATATCATGGCAACCCCTGCCATATCCCCCCGGAAAATGGAAAATTCCATTAGCTCTTCAGCAGATAACCATGAACTCTCGTATCATCCTCCTCAAAAGACACCTCCGATTAATAAAACTCCCAATGTATAAATGACTACACTTATTACCACCGGACGACTCCCTCACGTTTCAGGATAAGGCTCAGCAGCTAAAGCTGCCGAATACGCAAAAACCACCAACATACCCCCCAGATAAATTAAAAATAAAACTAATGATAAAAAGGGCCCCCCATGACTCACCAAGACACCACACCCCATTCCCGCCACCAAAACTAAACCCAACGCAGCAAAATAAGGAGATGGATTTGAAGCAACCGCAACAAGCCCTAGAATTAATAAGAACAAAAGCAAATACATAATAAACGTCATGGTTTCTCCCCGGACTTTAACCAGGACTAATGGCTTGAAAAACCACCGTTGTTCTTCAACTAGAAAAACACTAATGACAAGTCTACGAAAAACTCACCCTGCCCTAAAAATTGTTAACGACATGGTCATTGACCTCCCAACCCCCTCAAACATTTCAGCAATATGAAACTTTGGCTCCTTATTAGGACTCTGTTTATTCGTCCAAATCATCACCGGCCTATTTCTTGCTATACATTACACGGCGGATATCTCTGCCGCTTTTTCATCTGTGGCGCACATTTGCCGGGACGTAAACTATGGCTGACTAATCCGAAATATACATGCTAACGGTGCATCCATGTTCTTTGTATGCATTTATCTCCATATTGGTCGCGGCCTATACTATGGATCATACCTCAACAAGGAGACTTGAAATACAGGAGTTGTTCTTCTCCTTTTACTAATAGCCACTGCCTTCGTCGGATATGTCCTCCCATGAGGACAAATATCCTTCTGAGGGGCAACAGTTATTACCAACCTCCTATCAGCAATTCCTTATATTGGGGACTCCCTCGTCCAATGAATTTGAGGAGGCTTCTCTGTAGATAATGCAACCCTTAGCCGATTCTTTGCTTTCCACTTCATCCTCCCTTTTATTATTGCTGCCGTAGTTATTATTCACCTTCTTTTCCTCCACGAAACAGGCTCCAACAACCCTATTGGCCTTAGCTCAAACGTAGATAAAATCTCATTCCACCCATATTATTCATACAAAGACCTCCTTGGCTTCGCAGCTTTAATTCTCCTTCTCACCACACTCTCATTATTCTCCCCAAACCTTCTTGGGGACCCCGACAACTTTACCCCAGCCAACCCACTAGTTACACCGCCCCATATTAAACCAGAATGATATTTCCTCTTTGCTTATGCCATTCTACGATCAATCCCCAATAAATTAGGCGGAGTTCTAGCTCTTCTTGCGTCCATCCTTGTCCTCCTCCTAGTCCCCATTCTGCACCCATCTAAATATCGAAGCTTAACATTCCGCCCTCTGTCGCAAATCTGTTTTTGAACTCTAATCGCAGACGTGCTTATTCTAACCTGAATTGGAGGAATGCCTGTAGAACATCCTTATATTATCGTCGGCCAAATTGCATCCGTCCTTTACTTCTCTCTCTTCCTTATTCTCTTCCCCCTATCAGGTTGACTAGAGAACAAATTCCTAGGACTTGACTGCACTAGTAGCTCAGCGCAAGAGCACCGGTCTTGTAAACCGGACGTCGGAGGTTAAAATCCTCCCTACTGCTTCAAAGAAAGGAGATTTTAACTCCTACTCTCGGCTCCCAGGGCCAACATTCTTCTGTTAAATTATTCTTTGAAAGTACATATATACATTCTTTACTAATAACTATTTAAATATAAATATGCATGATTGAGCAATATTTATGTATAATCAACATTAACTTATATTACTCATGGATATTCTTGGACTCAGATCATGAATATATGCATGAACCATTAAATGTTTAATCCCATGATAATCCTTCAAAATAGTCGTTTACCACATTGCTTCAGCACGACTATCAACATTCCGAATATATACCAGGACTCAACAACCCCAACAAGGCAAGCAATTTAATGTAGTAAGAACCTACCATCAGTTGATTTCTTAATGATAACTCTTATTGATGGTCAAGGACAGTTATTAGTGGGGGTAACACTCAGTGAATTATTCCTGGCATTTGGTTCCTACTTCAGGAACATGCATTTAGATACTCCCCACTCATTCATCGACGCTCGCATAAGTTAATGGTGGCGACCAGACTCCTCGTTACCCAGCAAGCCGAGCGTTCCTTCCAGCGGGTAAGGGGTTCCTTTTTTTTTTTTCCTTTCATTTGACATTACAGAGCGCATACAGTTTTAGCTAACAAGGTTGAACATTTTCCTTGCGAGAAGTAATAAATAATGTAATGATTGAATGACATATACCTCTTAAACCACATCACATACCTTCAAGTACATAACAGTATCACTTTTTATCAAGAATACCTGAGGTTTCCCCCTGGGGTGTATATACGTTAAACCCCCCCACCCCCATAACTCCTAAGTAATCTTTATTCCTGAAAACCCCCCGGAAACAGGAAGACTACTAGCAATCTTAATTATGTGTTATTTCAATATTAAATATATTAATTATGTATACTGGGGTATCCCTGGACCAAACCCTTCCCAGAAGGTATATTTCAGTCTTTTATATTCCTAATTAAATTTAATTCTAAAACCCCAACTAGATACTAGTTTAAAATATACCTGTTTAAATATTGTAATATAAAC